GTTAATGTAGCTTAAATTTTCACTAAAGCAAGACACTGAAAATGTCTAGATGGGCATATACTGCCCCATCAACATAAAGGTTTGGTCCCAGCCTTTCTATTAGTCCTTAACAGACTTACACATGCGAGCATCCACAACCCAGTGAGAATGCCCTTCAAATCACAAAGATTAAAAGGAGCAGGTATCAAGCACGCCCTACCGGCAGCTCACAACACCTTGCTTAGCCACGCCCCTACGGGAAACAGCAGTGATAAAAATTAAGCCATGAACGAAAGTTTGACTAAGTCATGTTAATCAGGGTTGGTAAACTTCGTGCCAGCCACCGCGGTCATACGATTGACCCGAATTAATAGAAATACGGCGTAAAGAGTGTTAAAGAATTATGTAAAATAAAGTTAAATCTTAATTAAGCTGTAGAAAGCCATAATTAAAACTAAACTAAACCACGAAAGTGACTTTAATCTAATCTGATTACACGACAGCTAAGATCCAAACTGGGATTAGATACCCTACTATGCTTAGCCGTAAACCTAAACAGTCACAAAACAAGACTGTTCGCCAGAGTACTACTAGCCATAGCCTAAAACTCAAGGGACTTGGCGGTGCTTCATATCCCTCTAGAGGAGCCTGTTCTATAATCGATAAACCCCGATCAACCTCACCAACCCTTGCTACTCCAGTCTATATACCGCCATCTCCAGCAAACCCTAAAAAGGAACGAAAGTAAGCATAATTACCTTACATAAAAACGTTAGGTCAAGGTGTAACCTATGGGGTGGGAAGAAATGGGCTACATTTTCTACATCAAGAACATCCTTATTATCCGCACGAAAGTTTTTATGAAACTTAAAGACTAAAGGAGGATTTAGCAGTAAATTAAGAGCAGAGTGCTTAATTGAATAAGGCCATGAAGCACGCACACACCGCCCGTCACCCTCCTCAAGCATTATTACCAAGCCTAAGCTAGCTAACACATGCCAAACAGCCCTGCAAGAGGAGACAAGTCGTAACAAGGTAAGCATACTGGAAAGTGTGCTTGGATAAAACAAGATGTAGCTTAAACAAAGCATCTAGTTTACACCCAGAAGATTCCACAGTCCGTGTACATCTTGAACCAATTCTAGCCCAACTCAACCCACCTTAATAATATTAAACTTCAATTAAATAAAACATTCACCATACATTTAAAGTATAGGAGATAGAAATTTAATCTACCATTGGCGCTATAGAGAAAGTACCGTAAGGGAAAGATGAAAGAATGTATTAAAAGTAAAAAAAAGCAAAGTTTACCCCTTGTACCTTTTGCATAATGATTTAACTAGTAATAACTTAGCAAAGAGACCTTAAGCTAAGCTACCCGAAACCAGACGAGCTACTTATGGGCAGCAAATAGAACAAACTCATCTATGTGGCAAAATAGTGAGAAGACCTATAAGTAGCGGTGAAAAGCCTAACGAGCCTGGTAATAGCTGGTTGTCCAAAAAAGGAATTTCAGTTCAACATTAAATAATACTAATAAACACCTTAAGTCTTAACGTATATTTAATTGTTAGTCTAAAAAGGTACAGCTTTTTAGAAATGGATACAACCTTAACTAGAGAGTAAAATAAACATTAAACCATAGTTGGCCTAAAAGCAGCCACCAATTAAGAAAGCGTTCAAGCTCAACACTAAAATAATGTCTAATCCCAATAATGGATTAATCAACTCCTAGCTTGACTATTGGACTAATCTATACAGACATAGAAGCAATACTGTTAATATGAGTAACAAGAAACTTTTTCTCCTCGCACGAGCTTACATCAGTGACTGATAGTATACTGATAGTTAACAACTAATAAATAAACTCCAATACTGAACTATTTATTAAAAATACTGTTAACCCAACACAGGCGTGCATTAAGGAAAGATTAAAAAAAGTAAAAGGAACTCGGCAAACACAAACCCCGCCTGTTTACCAAAAACATCACCTCTAGCATAACTAGTATTAGAGGCACTGCCTGCCCGGTGACAATAGTTAAACGGCCGCGGTATCCTGACCGTGCAAAGGTAGCATAATCACTTGTTCTTTAAATAAGGACTTGTATGAACGGCCACACGAGGGTTTTACTGTCTCTTACTTTTAATCAGTGAAATTGACCTCCCCGTGAAGAGGCGGGGATATTGAAATAAGACGAGAAGACCCTATGGAGCTTTAATTAACCAACCCAAAAACTATAAATCTAAACCGCCAAGGGATAACAGAACTTTATATGGGTTGACAATTTTGGTTGGGGTGACCTCGGAGCACAAAAAAACCTCCGAGTGATTAAAACCTAGGCCCACCGGCCAAAGTGTAATATCACTTATTGATCCAAAAATTTTGATCAACGGAACAAGTTACCCTAGGGATAACAGCGCAATCCTATTCTAGAGTCCATATCGACAATAGGGTTTACGACCTCGATGTTGGATCAGGACATCCTAATGGTGCAGCCGCTATTAAGGGTTCGTTTGTTCAACGATTAAAGTCCTACGTGATCTGAGTTCAGACCGGAGTAATCCAGGTCGGTTTCTATCTATTACGCATTTCTCCCAGTACGAAAGGACAAGAGAAATAAGGCCAACTTTAAACAAGCGCCTTCAAATAATTAATGATCTAATCTTAACTTAATAAACAAGCGCAAATCATACCTGCCCAAGACCAGGGCTTTGTTGAGGTGGCAGAGTCCGGCAATTGTATAAAACTTAAACTTTTACACTCAGAGGTTCAAATCCTCTCCCCAACAAAATGTTTATAATTAACATCCTAATACTCATACTTCCTATCCTTTTAGCCGTAGCATTCTTAACATTGGTAGAACGCAAAGTCCTAGGTTATATGCAACTCCGAAAAGGACCAAATATCGTAGGCCCATGCGGTTTACTCCAACCCTTTGCTGACGCAATTAAACTATTCACCAAAGAACCTCTACGACCAGCCACATCCTCCACTACCATATTTATTATCGCACCAATCCTAGCCCTAACCCTAGCCCTCACAATATGATGCCCTTTACCCATACCACACCCCCTTATCAATATAAATCTAGGAGTGCTATTTATACTAGCAATATCCAGCCTGGCTGTTTACTCTATTCTATGATCTGGCTGAGCCTCCAATTCAAAATACGCATTAATCGGAGCCCTCCGAGCAGTAGCACAAACAATCTCATATGAAGTAACACTAGCCATTATCCTCCTGTCAGTACTTTTAATAAATGGCTCCTTCACTCTATCCACACTAACTACAACACAAGAACGACTATGATTACTAGTCCCCTCTTGACCACTAGCCATAATATGATTCATCTCTACTCTAGCAGAAACTAATCGAGCTCCCTTCGACCTAACAGAAGGAGAATCAGAACTCGTATCAGGCTTCAATGTAGAATACGCAGCAGGACCCTTCGCCCTATTTTTCCTAGCAGAATATGCCAATATTATTATAATAAACATATTTACAACTATTCTCTTCTTAGGAGCATTTCACGACCCCTACATACCAGAATTATACACAACAAATCTTATCCTCAAAACACTACTACTCACAATAGCCTTCCTATGAATTCGAGCATCATATCCACGCTTCCGATATGATCAATTAATACACTTACTCTGAAAAAACTTCCTTCCCTTAACACTAGCCCTCTGCATATGACATGTTTCATTACCCATTATAACAGCAGGCATCCCGCCCCAAACATAGCACAAGAAATATGTCTGATAAAAGAATTACTTTGATAGAGTAAATAATAGAGGTTCAAACCCTCTTATTTCTAGAATAGTAGGAATTGAACCTACCCCTAAGAATTCAAAGTTCTCCGTGCTACCATATTACACCATAATCTACAGTAAGGTCAGCTAAATAAGCTATCGGGCCCATACCCCGAAAATGTTGGTTTATATCCTTCCCATACTAATAAACCCACTCGTCTTCATCATTATCCTAACAACTCTCATTACAGGCACAATAATCGTAATCACTAGCTCTCACTGGCTGTTTGCCTGAATTGGATTTGAAATAAACATAATAGCCATTATCCCAATCATAATAAAAAACCCTAATCCCCGAGCCGTAGAAGCCTCCACTAAGTATTTTCTAACACAAGCCACCGCATCCACATTACTTATAATAGCTGTCATTATTAACTTAATATACTCCGGCCAATGAACGATTACGAAACTATTCAACCCGACAGCATCCATACTAATAACAATAGCACTAGCCATCAAACTAGGACTATCCCCATTCCACTTCTGAGTACCCGAAGTAACACAAGGTGTCCCCCTGACTACAGGTCTAATTCTACTCACATGACAAAAACTCGCGCCACTATCAGTCCTCTATCAAATCTCACCATCAATCAACTTAAACCTAATACTAACTATATCTTTACTCTCCATTTTAATCGGAGGCTGAGGCGGACTAAACCAAACACAACTCCGAAAAATTATAGCCTACTCATCAATTGCCCACATAGGATGAATAACAACTATTCTATTATATAACCCAACTTTAACCCTACTAAATTTATTAATCTATATTACAATAACCTTCACAATATTCATACTATTTATCCAAAACTCAACCACCACCACCCTATCATTATCCCAAACATGAAATAAAGCCCCCATCACCACAACTCTCACTATACTTACCCTACTCTCCATAGGAGGACTCCCTCCACTTTCAGGCTTCATACCCAAATGAATAATCATTCAAGAACTAACAAAAAACGATACTCTTATCATACCAACACTCATAGCCATCACAGCCCTACTCAATTTGTACTTCTACATACGCCTCACCTACTCTACAGCACTAACCCTATTCCCCTCTACAAACAACATAAAAATAAAATGACAGTTTCACTCTACAAAACGAATAACCCTCCTACCAACAGCAATCGTAATATCCACAATACTACTACCTCTTACGCCAATACTCTCCACCCTACTATAGAAGTTTAGGTTAACCAGACCAAGAGCCTTCAAAGCTCTAAGCAAGTATAATCCACTTAACTTCTGCCCATAAGGACTGCAAGATCATATCTTACATCAATTGAATGCAAATCAAACACTTTCATTAAGCTAAGTCCTCACTAGATTGGAGGGATACATTTCCCACGAACTTTTAGTTAACAGCTAAATACCCTAGTCAACTGGCTTCAATCTACTTCTCCCGCCGCGAGAAAAAAAAGGCGGGAGAAGTCCCGGCAGGATTGAAGCTGCTTCTTTGAATTTGCAATTCAAAATGACTATTCACTACAGGACTTGGCAAAAAGAGGACTTCACCTCTGTCTTTAGATTTACAGTCTAATGCCTACTCGGCCATTTTACCTATGTTCATAAACCGCTGACTATTCTCAACTAACCACAAAGACATTGGTACCTTATATTTACTATTTGGTGCCTGAGCAGGGATAGTAGGTACCGGTCTAAGCTTATTAATCCGAGCCGAACTAGGTCAACCTGGCACATTAATTGGAGATGATCAAGTTTACAACGTGCTAGTAACAGCCCACGCCTTCGTAATAATCTTTTTCATGGTTATACCCATCATAATCGGCGGGTTCGGAAATTGACTAGTTCCTTTAATAATTGGATCTCCAGATATAGCCTTTCCTCGTATAAATAACATAAGCTTCTGATTACTTCCTCCTTCCTTCTTACTACTGATAGCATCCTCAATAATTGAAGCTGGCGCAGGCACAGGTTGAACTGTGTATCCTCCCTTAGCCGGAAATCTCGCACACGCAGGAGCCTCAGTTGACCTTACTATTTTCTCCTTACATTTAGCAGGTGCATCCTCAATTCTAGGGGCTATCAACTTCATTACAACTATCATTAACATAAAACCACCCGCTATAACTCAATACCAAACACCTCTATTTGTATGATCTGTCCTAGTTACGGCAGTGCTACTCCTATTATCTCTACCTGTCCTAGCAGCTGGAATTACTATACTGCTAACAGACCGAAATCTAAACACAACCTTCTTTGATCCTGCAGGAGGAGGAGACCCAATCCTATATCAACACCTATTCTGATTTTTCGGCCATCCAGAAGTATATATTCTAATCCTACCTGGTTTCGGAATAATCTCACATATCGTAACCTATTATTCAGGAAAAAAAGAACCTTTCGGGTATATAGGAATGGTTTGAGCTATAGTTTCTATCGGGTTCCTAGGCTTTATCGTATGGGCCCACCATATATTCACAGTTGGAATAGATGTCGATACACGAGCATATTTCACATCAGCTACTATGATTATTGCCATTCCTACAGGAGTTAAAGTTTTTAGCTGACTAGCAACACTTCACGGAGGGAATATCAAATGATCTCCCGCTTTAATATGAGCTCTAGGCTTTATTTTTCTCTTTACGGTAGGTGGCCTAACCGGCATCGTCCTAGCCAACTCATCTCTAGACATTGTACTTCACGATACCTATTACGTAGTCGCCCACTTCCATTATGTACTCTCAATAGGAGCTGTCTTCGCCATCATAGGGGGATTCGTTCACTGATTCCCATTATTCTCAGGATACACACTTAATTCAACATGAGCAAAAATCCACTTCGTAATTATATTCGTAGGTGTAAACCTAACATTCTTCCCCCAACACTTCCTAGGTTTATCTGGAATACCTCGACGATATTCAGACTACCCAGATGCATACACAACATGAAATACTATCTCATCAATAGGCTCTTTCATCTCATTAACAGCAGTCATACTAATAATTTTCATTATCTGAGAGGCCTTCGCATCCAAACGAGAAGTGTCAACGGTAGATCATACCTCTACTAACCTTGAATGACTAAATGGGTGTCCTCCACCATACCATACATTCGAAGAACCAGCATTCGTTAATCCAAAATGGTCAAGAAAGGAAGGAATCGAACCTTCTATAATCGGTTTCAAGCCAACACCATAACCATTATGTCTTTCTTTATAAATGAGGTATTAGTAAAATTTTACATAACTTCGTCAAAGTTAAGTTACAAGTGAAAATCCTGTATATCTCCATGGCTTATCCTTTCCAACTAGGCTTCCAAGACGCAACATCACCTATTATAGAAGAACTCTTACACTTCCATGATCATACACTAATAATTGTTTTCCTAATTAGCTCCCTAGTCCTATATGTCATCACCCTAATACTTACAACCAAACTAACACACACTAGCACAATAGACGCTCAAGAAGTAGAGACCATTTGAACCATCCTTCCAGCTATTATTCTAATCATAATTGCCCTTCCTTCCCTACGAATCCTCTACATAATAGACGAAATTAATAATCCCTCCCTTACAGTTAAAACCATAGGACATCAATGATACTGAAGTTATGAATACACTGATTATGAAGATCTGAACTTCGATTCTTATATGATTCCAACATCAGATCTAAAGCCCGGAGAACTACGACTACTAGAAGTAGATAATCGAATAGTAATTCCTATAGAAATAACAGTCCGAGTACTAGTCTCTTCCGAAGACGTATTACACTCATGAGCCGTACCCTCCCTAGGACTAAAAACAGACGCTATCCCTGGGCGCCTAAACCAAACAACTCTAATATCAACACGACCAGGTTTATTCTACGGACAGTGTTCAGAAATCTGCGGTTCCAACCACAGCTTCATACCAATCGTTCTCGAGCTAGTACCTTTAGAGAACTTTGAAAAATGATCTACATCCATACTATAATTTCATTAAGAAGCTAAACTAGCGTTAACCTTTTAAGTTAAAGATTGAAAGCCCAAACTTTCCTTAATGGTATGCCACAACTAGATACATCAACATGACTTCTCGTTATCTCATCAATACTCTTAGCCCTTTTCACACTATTTCAACTAAAAATCTCAAAACACCTCTATTACCCCAACCCCAAAATAATAACTACAAAATCAGAAAAACAACAAACCCCTTGAAACACCACATGAACGAAAATCTATTTGCCTCTTTCACAGTCCCAGTAATACTAGGCATCCCTATTACTACCCTAATCATTATATTTCCCTCTATCTTATTCCCCACACCAAGCCGACTAATCAATAACCGTGTAATTTCCCTCCAACAATGACTAACTAAACTCACATCAAAACAACTAATAAATACGCATACCTCTAAAGGCCAAACTTGATCCCTAATACTCATTTCGCTCCTTCTATTTATTGCTTCCACAAACCTCCTCGGAATATTACCCCACTCATTTACACCTACCACACAACTCTCAATAAACATTGGAATAGCTGTTCCCTTATGAGCTGGTACAGTTATTACAGGCTTCCGCAATAAAACAAAAATATCCCTAGCTCACCTTTTACCACAAGGCACACCTACCTTTCTTATCCCTATGTTAGTGATTATTGAAACTATTAGCCTGTTTATTCAACCAGTAGCACTAGCCGTACGACTAACTGCCAACATTACAGCAGGCCACCTATTAATACATCTAATTGGAAAAACAACCCTCGTACTAATAAACATTAATTTATCCGTAGCCCTCATCACATTTACAATCCTCGTCCTACTAACTATCCTTGAATTCGCTGTTGCTCTAATTCAGGCCTACGTATTTACCCTCCTAGTAAGCCTATATCTGCATGACAATACATAATGACCCACCAAACTCACTCATATCACATAGTAAACCCCAGCCCTTGACCCCTTACAGGAGCCCTCTCGGCACTCCTAATAACATCAGGACTGATCATATGATTTCATTTCAACTCAATCTTCCTACTTGCTTTAGGTCTACTAACAATCATTTTAACAGTATCTCAATGATGACGAGACGTTATCCGAGAAAGTACTTTCCAAGGCCATCACACACCAACAGTTCAAAAAGGACTTCGATACGGAATAATTCTATTCATCCTATCTGAAGTCCTATTCTTTACAGGCTTCTTCTGAGCCTTCTACCACTCAAGCCTTGCCCCTACTCCTGAACTAGGCGGATGCTGACCTCCAACAGGAATTCACCCCCTAAACCCCTTAGAAGTTCCACTCCTCAATACTTCTGTCCTACTAGCTTCCGGTGTATCCATCACCTGAGCCCACCATAGCCTCATAGAAGGAAATCGCAAACACATACTCCAAGCACTCTTCATTACAATTATACTTGGCATCTACTTCACTCTACTACAAGCATCAGAATATTACGAAGCCCCCTTCACAATCTCAGACGGAGTTTACGGATCCACATTTTTCGTAGCCACTGGCTTTCATGGACTACACGTTATCATCGGATCAACCTTTCTCATTGTCTGCTTCCTACGCCAAATAAAATTCCACTTCACATCAAATCACCACTTTGGCTTTGAAGCAGCTGCCTGATATTGACATTTCGTAGATGTTGTATGACTATTTCTCTACGTATCTATCTATTGATGAGGCTCATAGTCCTTTTAGTATTAATAAGTACAACTGACTTCCAATCAGTTAGTTTCGGTATACTCCGAAAAAGAACAATAAACCTTCTACTAACACTAACAACAAACATAACTCTAGCCCTATTACTTGTAATTATCGCTTTCTGACTACCCCAACTAAACACATACGCAGAAAAAACAAGCCCCTATGAATGCGGATTTGACCCCATAGGATCTGCTCGCCTACCTTTCTCTATAAAATTTTTCCTAGTAGCAATTACTTTCCTTCTCTTTGACCTAGAAATTGCTCTTCTACTTCCTCTTCCCTGAGCAATCCAGACAAACAACTTAAACACAATACTTACTATAACCCTATTTCTAATTTCCTTACTAGCAGCCAGCTTAGCCTATGAATGAACCCAAAAAGGCCTAGAATGAGCCGAATATGGTACTTAGTTTAAAATAAAATAAGTGATTTCGACTCACTAGACTGTGATCCAAACTCACAACTACCAAGTGTCCTTAGTCCATATAAACGTTATTGTAGCCTTTACTCTATCCCTAGTAGGTCTGCTAATGTATCGATCTCACCTGATATCCGCATTACTCTGTATAGAAGGTATGATACTATCCCTATTCGTCTTAGCAGCCCTTACAATTCTAAACTCACACTTCACCCTAGCCAGCATAATGCCAATTATCCTCCTAGTATTTGCAGCCTGCGAAGCAGCCATCGGACTGGCCCTACTAGTTACAATTTCCAATACATATGGCACAGACTATGTACAAAACCTCAACCTCCTCCAATGCTAAAATTTATTATCCCTACTATCATACTAATACCCCTAACCTGATTATCAAAAGGCAACTATATCTGAATTAACTCCACAGCCCACAGCCTACTAATTAGCTTTACAAGTCTCCTCCTCCTCAATCAATTCAACGACAACAGCCTCAACTACTCCCTAACATTTTTCTCCGACTCCCTTTCTACACCACTTCTAATACTAACAATATGACTTCTTCCCTTAATACTAATAGCAAGCCAATCTCATCTTCTCAAAGAACCCCTCACTCGAAAAAAACTTTACATCACAATACTAATTACACTACAAGCACTCTTAATCATAACATTCACTGCTATGGAACTAATCTTATTCTATATTATATTCGAAGCTACATTAGTCCCGACTCTTATCATCATCACTCGCTGAGGTAACCAAACAGAACGACTCAATGCAGGACTCTACTTCCTATTCTATACACTAGTCGGATCTCTTCCATTATTAGTAGCACTAACATATTTACAAAACACAATAGGAACCCTAAATTTTCTCCTGCTACAACACTGAGCTCAACCACTATCCCCATCTTGATCCAACACCCTAATATGACTAGCCTGCATAATAGCTTTTCTAGTAAAAATACCCCTTTACGGACTACATCTTTGATTACCCAAAGCACACGTAGAAGCCCCTATCGCAGGCTCAATAGTTCTTGCAGCCGTACTTCTAAAACTAGGAGGCTATGGCATACTGCGAATTACACCATTACTAAACCCTCTAACAGAGCACATAGCCTATCCTTTTCTCATACTATCCCTATGAGGAATAATTATAACTAGCTCTATCTGCCTACGTCAGACAGACTTAAAGTCACTCATCGCATACTCTTCAGTTAGTCACATGGCACTCGTCATTGTAGCTATTCTCATTCAAACACCTTGAAGTTTCATAGGAGCCACCGCCCTAATAATCGCCCATGGCCTAACATCCTCTATATTATTCTGTCTAGCAAACTCAAACTACGAACGAATCCACAGCCGAACTATAATTCTAGCACGAGGCTTACAAATCTTTCTTCCACTAATAGCCGCTTGATGACTACTAGCAAGCATGACAAACCTTGCTCTACCTCCCACCATTAACCTAATCGGAGAGTTACTCGTAGTGATATCGGCTTTCTCATGATCAAATCTCACCATCATTCTAATAGGAACAAACATTGTGATTACAGCCCTATACTCTCTATACATACTAATCATAACACAACGCGGCAAACATACACACCATATCAACAACCTTACCCCTTCCTTCACACGAGAACACGCTCTAATAGCCCTACACATCATACCACTACTACTTCTATCCTTAAATCCCAAAATCATCCTAGGCCCCCTTTACTGTAAATATAATTTAACAAAAATACTAGTTTGTGGAACTAGCAATAGAAGATATAAACCTTCTTATTTACCGAAAAAGTACTGCAAGAACTGCTAATTCATGCTCCCACACCTAACACCGTGGCTTTTTCAAACTTTTAAAGGATAGAAGTTATCCATTGGTCTTAGGAACCAAAAACTTGGTGCAACTCCAAATAAAAGTAATAAACCTATTTACTTCTTTCACCTTGCTCACACTATTAATCCTAATATTCCCCATTCTAATATCCAACACTAACTTCTACAAGAACAACAAGTACCAACATTATGTAAAAAACATTACTTTCTGTGCCTTCATCATTAGCTTAATCCCAGCAATAATATACCTTCATACAAATCAAGAAGCGCTCATTTCAAGCTGACACTGAACCACCATTCAAACCCTTAAACTAACACTCAGCTTTAAGATAGACTATTTCTCACTTATATTTATACCTGTAGCACTATTTATCACATGATCTATTATAGAATTCTCAACATGGTATATGCACTCTGACCCATACATCAACCAATTCTTTAAGTATCTCCTTCTTTTCCTTATCACTATACTCATTCTTGTTACAGCTAACAACCTTTTCCAGCTTTTCATCGGATGAGAAGGAGTAGGTATTATATCCTTCCTACTCATTGGCTGATGATTTGGACGAGCAGATGCAAATACAGCTGCCCTCCAAGCAGTCCTATACAACCGCATTGGAGATATCGGTTTCCTCTTATCAATAGCATGATTCCTATCTAACACAAACACATGAGACCTACAACAAATCTTCATACTCCACCAAAACTCCCTAAACCTCCCCCTTATAGGGCTTGTACTAGCCGCCGCTGGAAAATCAGCTCAATTTGGCCTCCATCCCTGACTCCCTTCAGCAATAGAAGGCCCTACCCCAGTTTCAGCCCTACTTCACTCAAGCACAATAGTTGTAGCAGGGGTATTCCTACTTATCCGCTTTTATCCTCTCATTGAAAATAACAAACTCGCCCAAACAATAACCCTTTCTTTAGGTGCTCTCACTACTCTATTTACAGCTATATGTGCTCTCACACAAAATGATATTAAAAAAATCATTGCCTTCTCCACTTCCAGCCAACTAGGCCTAATAATAGTAACTATCGGCCTTAACCAACCCTACCTGGCATTTCTCCATATCTGCACACACGCCTTCTTTAAAGCTATACTATTCCTATGCTCCGGTTCTATCATCCACAATCTAAACAATGAACAAGACATCCGAAAAATGGGAGGACTATACAAAATCCTCCCTTTTACCACATCAGCTCTTATTGTAGGATGTCTTGCATTAACAGGAATACCATTCCTAGCCGGATTCTACTCTAAAGACCCCATCATTGAAGCCGCCACTTCGTCTTATACCAACGCCTGAGCCCTATTACTAACTCTAATCGCCACCTCCCTCACAGCTATTTACAGCACTCGTATCATTTTCTTCGCACTACTAGGACAACCTCGCTTCCCACCCCTCATTACTACTAACGAAAATAACCCCTCTTTAATTAATCCCATCAAACGCTTACTAATCGGAAGCATCTTTACCGGCTTCATCCTAACCAACAGCATCCCTCCAACAACCACACCCCTAATAACAATGCCTCTATACCTAAAACTAACCGCCCTTACAGTAACAACCCTAGGTTTTATTCTCGCATTTGAAATCAACCTTAATACACAGTACCTAAAACACACCCAAGCCTCAAACTTCTCTAAATTTTCAACCCTACTAGGATACTTTCCTACAATTATGCACCGATTACCCCCTCACCTAAATCTATTAATAAGCCAAAAACTATCAACATCCCTACTAGACTTAATCTGACTAGAAACCATTCTACCAAAAACTACAAGCCTCATCCAAATAAAAGCCTCCACATTAACCTCAAATCAACAAGGTCTTATTAAACTCTACTTCCTGTCTTTTCTCATTACCATCTCTCTCAGCCTAATCTTATTTAATTACCCCGAGTAATCTCCATAATAACCACAACACCAATAAACAAAGATCAACCCGTTACAATCACCAGTCAAACCCCATAGCTGTATAAAGCAGCAACACCCATAACCTCCTCACTAAAAAATCCAGAGTCCCCTGTATCATAAACAGCTCAATCCCCTAATCCATTAAACCCACACACAAACTCTATTTTCTCACTTTCTAAAACATACAACACCACTAAAAATTCCACCACTAACCCTAAAAGAAATGCCCCTAACACAACTTTATTAGAAACCCAAACTTCAGGATACTGTTCAGTAGCCATAGCAGTTGTATAACCAAACACAACCAACATTCCTCCTAAATAAATCAAAAATACCATTAAACCTAAAAAAGAACCACCAAAATTTAAAACAATACCACATCCAACACCACCACCCACAATTAACCCTAAACCCCCATAAATAGGTGAAGGTTTTGAAGACACCCCCACAAAACTAATTACAAAAATAATACTCATAATAAAAACAATATATGTCATCATTATTCCCACATGGACTTTAACCATGACCAATGACATGAAAAATCATCGTTGTTATTCAACTACAAGAACATTAATGATCAACATTCGAAAAACACACCCACTAATAAAAATCATCAATAACGCATTCATTGACCTTCCCACTCCATCAAACATCTCCTCATGATGAAACTTCGGCTCCTTACTCGGCCTCTGCCTCATCATACAAATTCTCACAGGCCTGTTCTTAGCAATACACTATACACCAGACACAACAACAGCCTTCTCATCTGTTGCACACATTTGCCGAGACGTCAACTATGGCTGAATCATCCGATACCTACACGCAAACGGGGCCTCCATATTCTTTATCTGCCTTTACGCCCATATCGGACGTGGACTATATTACGGCTCTTATATCTTTCAAGAAACATGAAACATCGGAGTAATCCTACTCCTTGCAGTTATAGCCACCGCATTTGTGGGCTATGTCCTACCTTGAGGACAAATATCATTCTGAGGTGCAACCGTCATCACAAATCTCCTATCCGCTATCCCCTATATCGGCACTACTCTCGTCGAATGAATCTGAGGTGGTTTTTCAGTAGATAAAGCCACACTAACACGCTTCTTTGCCTTCCATTTCATCCTTCCATTTATTATTTTAGCCCTAGCAGCCGTCCACTTACTATTTCTCCATGAAACAGGATCTAATAACCCCACAGGAATCCCATCCGATATAGACAAAATCCCATTCCACCCTTATTACACAATCAAAGACATCCTAGGAGCCCTACTATTAATTGCAATCCTACTCGCACTAACCCTATTCGCACCCGACCTGCTAGGAGATCCCGATAACTATACCCCAGCAAATCCACTCAGCACCCCAGCACACATTAAACCAGAATGATATTTCCTATTCGCATACGCAATCCTACGATCAATTCCTAATAAACTAGGAGGCGTATTAGCCCTACTCCTTTCAATCCTTGTCCTACTGTTTATTCCTCTACTCCACACGTCTAAACAACGAAGTATAATATTCCGACCCTTCAGTCAATTCCTCTTCTGATTATTAGTCGCAGACTTCCTAACCCTAACATGGATCGGAGGCCAACCCGTAGAACACCCCTACATGATCTTAGGCCAACTAGCATCTATCTTATATTTTCTCCTAATCCTAGTACTAATACCAATAGCTAGCCTCATCGAGAATAAACTACTGAAATGAAGAGTCTTTGTAGTATAACAAAATACCCCGGCTTTGTAAACCGAAAATGGAGAAAACCACACCTCCCTAAGACTCAGGGAAGAAGCATTACGCCTCACCATCAACACCCAAAGCTGAAATTCTACATAAACTACTCCCTGAAAAAGTCTTATTATAGAATAACCACAACCCCACAGTGCTACGCCAGTATTGAAAAAAAATTACCTCACAGTACATTTCCTGTACTAATCAAATAGGCATACCCGTCCACCCGCTAATATATAGCGTCTCTTCAGGACTGTATGTATATATATACTATGTATAACTGTGCATTCATTTATTTTCACTACGGAGAGTTAAAGCTCGTAATTAATTTTTTTAATTTTACATAAGTACATAATTTGCATTAATCGTACATATGCCCGTTCCATTAGATCACGAGCTTAACTACCATGCCGCGTGAAACCAGCAACCCGCTTGGCAGGGATCCCTCTTCTCGCACCGGGCCCATCCATCGTGGGGGTAGCTAATATTGCCTTTTATAAGACATCTGGTTCTTACTTCAGGACCATCTTAACTTAAAATCGCCCACTCGTTCCCCTTAAATAAGACATCTCGATGGATTCATGACTAATCAGCCCATGCTCACACATAACTGAGATTTCATACATTTGGTATTTCTTTTTTTTGGGGGGGGCCTGCACCGACTCAGCTATGGCCTTCAAGAAGGCCCTGTCACTATCAAGCAAATTGTAGCTGGACCTGTGTGTATTTTTGATTGGACTAGCACAACCAACATGTGCAGTTAAATTAATGGTCACAGGACATAGTACTCCACTATTCCCCCCGGGGTCAAAAAACTGTATCCCATAGGGGTCCAAACCCCCCTTACCCCCTACAAAACTAACCTTCTGCTTAGATATTCACCACCCCCCTTGACATCTTGCCCCCTAGATTTAAGAACCAAATTTTTCATAAATTAATACTAAATCCGACACAAGGCCCATATTAAAATTATATGAACATTTTCTGCACTCCA